TTGATAATGAATTTATATAGACTCTTCTTGGTTGAGACCATATGAAAAAATGACATTGCCAAAAATTTACAAGGTAATATTTCCATTGATTAATCAAAAAATAGGTCCCCTTTGAAGCAAGAATGGATTTGCCTTGATACCTAACAGAATGAATGAAAGGATCCTTGAAGAGACATAGGATAACCTGAAAATCCTTAGTAAAGACTTTGATAAGATTTTTTATTTTTCCATATAAATAAATTCTTTCAAGAAAGGCTCCATAAGACGTTGATAGTAAATGAGAGGATTGGTTCCGGAGAAGAACAAAGATGGATTCGTATTCAAACACATGAGAATTATATAGGAATAATAATAATCTTGGATTCCTTTTTGAAAAAATATTCTTTCGAGTAATCAATTTATTCCAATTACGATATTCATAAAGAAAGAATCGTAATAAATGCAAAGAAGAGCCATCTTTAACCCAATAGCGAAGAGTTTTAACCAAGATTTCCAGATGAGCAGGATGGGGTATCTTTATATCTAACACATAATTTAAATGTGAAAATTTATCCTCTAAAAAAGGAAATATTGAATGAATTGATCGTAAATTATGAGATTTTACTATTTCTTTTCCTTCGAGAGACGATATGAATCGTAGAGAAAATGGAATTTCGATAATGACTGCAAATACCTCGGAGATATTTTGATAATCAAAATTCTTCTTATACTTATGCCCAAAAAATTCATTTTGGTTAGAGTCATTAGCCGAAAGAATAAAAAGATTCTGTTGATACATTCGAGGAATTAAACGTTTTACAATTAGTAAACTGTATTTTTTGTTATAACCTGCATTTTCCAACAAAAAAGATCTATTTAACCCATGATCATGTGCAAATGCATAAAGATATTCCTGAAAGAGAAGTGGATATAAAAAATCATGTTGCCGATATCTATCTAGTTTTAAATATCTTTTTAATTTATCCATTTAAAATGAGACCGAGTAACCTAAAGTAAAAAAAGTAGAGGGTTTCTTGAGTTCTCAAATGGTACATAGTGCGATACAGTCAAAACAAGGTATTCTAAAAGTATTCTAGTATATTCTAGTAATAAATAATACATACCTCGGAAACAGGTAAACTCATTACTGGACTCTCTCTTTTTTCCATCTAATTTGTTTCTTTCTTTCTAGGAAAATTAATAATAAAATAAGAATAAGATGGTTAGAAATCCTTTATTTTTTCAACCAAATCGCTCTTTTGATTTTTGAAAAAAGTATCCTTATCAATATACTGTTTCTTCTACACATTCATCTTCATTTCCCAATGGAAACTTACTAATAGTTAGGATTCACCTAAAAAATTTATAATCCATTCCTGGAAAAAGCCTTTACCCGCATCAGTCACTAATCTATTTTTAACGTTTAATTAGGACGGATAATCGTTCCAATGACGAAAAGAAGCTCGTTGCTTTTTATTTCCCTACAATTAGAGCCATAGGGCTCGATCCATTTATTTCAATCGACCAAACTTGGAATTAAAAAAAAAAACGTTTTATTTTTATACCGATTTGTTAATAATAAAATATTCTAAAAAATATCCATTGATACGACATGCTCTTTTTTCCATTCATTCTTTTCAGGATCAGTCGTGGTCTCACAAACTCTACCGATGATGTTGACGAATCTATTGCTTCATCCAAATGTGTAAAAAATCCTAGTCGCACTTAAAAGCCGAGTACTCTACCGTTGAGTTAGCAACCCCAAAAAAGGTATGTAGATAAAATCGTAATCAAATAAAAATACACTAATGAAATTCTATTGTACAAGGCAATAAAAACAGTGAATTAACAAACAATATAAAAACAAACAGGGCAAACAACGATGCAATAAATTATCACAGTCAAAGCAAAGATTCAAAAACTGATTAATCTTAATCTATCTTATATTCTGTTCAAATTATATTCTTCATTCGATTTTTTATTAATGTAATTTATTTCTTATTATTAGATTTAATTTTATTAATTATCCCTTTTTTCATTTCATTTGAAACAAAAAATTATATAATATATATTATATATAAATCCAATTTCAATAACGTAAAAAAGCAAACTTATGTATTGAACGGAGGACAGAAAGAAAAGGATATATTACGATTGAATTATATTTGTTCAATATACTCTTGTCAATATGTATGTTCAAAAAAGATGAAATAAAATAGGAACTCTAAGTGAACTAAAAAAAAAAATAACTTGTGTTGGATTGGCACTACATGAATAATTTACATGTACAGAAAAGGGTGTCGATAAAATAAAAATAGAAAAAGTTTATTCAATCACAAAGTAAAAATAAATATAAATCGAATAAACAAACTTAATTATTTTTTTTATTTCATTAATTTAAATTCCTTAAAAACCTCGGCCTTCTTTAAAATATCATAAACAGTTCCTGTAGGTTGAGCACCCCTTTCAAGGAAATATAGAATAGCAGGAACATTTAAAGAAGTTTGATTGTTTATCGGATCATAAAACCCCACTTTCTGAAGATCTCTTCCTTCTCTTTGGGCACGAACATCAATTGCAACGATTCGATAGACGGCTCATTGGGATAGATTAGATGAACAATACCCCCCCTAGAAACGTATAGGAAGTTTTCTCCTCGTACGGCTCGAGAAAAATGATTTGAAGTTATGCTTATGCATATATAGAAATCAAATGGCAAATACGTCCGAAAAAAGAAATTAAAAATCAAACTAGAAATTAAGTCCTTTTTTGTTTTGATTTCCTGAAAAAAATCTTTTTTATTTTACTCATAACTCAAGTGGAATAACTCTTATATAGCTAAAATTAAAACCTTTTGGCATTTCATTTATTGAGTAGTCTCTAACCCCCCCTTTTTTTTTGTCTCATTCAAAATCGATTTTAATTGATCCAGTTGGTGAGACACTTGATTGAAAGGGTATTTCCTTGTTCCGGAATCTTTTATCTTTTCTTTGAATCATTGGGTTTAGACATTACTTCGTTGATCTTTAATGCTTTAAAAATGGCAGCAACATACCCTTTTTCATTTATTTATATATAAGAATCATACAAACGGTTGATTCCCGCACGATTGATCGAAAAGTTTTTATCAATTAAAGTAAATTTTACTTTTTTTATTGGAATGGGATATGAAACTTGTTCTAATTGGATCCTTTCGATTTATTTGTCAAAAATAAACTTACGAAGCTGTTTCAACTTATTAATTGATACTAACCCTAGATTCTTGCCTTTATGAAATGAATCAATAATTTCTACTCGAGCTCCATCTTGGCCTATTTCAATTCCAACCCCAAAAATTGGGGTCCTAGTAGAACAGAACAAAGGATGTCGAGCCAAAAGCACTTTTTTATTTTATATAAAATGGTGGATATAAGAATCCACAAAAGATCATGTCCTTCAAGTCGCACGTTGCTTTCTACCACATCGTTTCAAACGAAGTTTTACCATAACATTCCTCAAATTTGGAATCAGTATGCAATTGATTCAATTATGGAATCATGAATAGTCATTGGTTTATTCAGTAATATAGACATAGAAATCTATATTCTACTATAAGATAATTATATATTTTTTTATATTTAAAAATATTGGAATAGTAGATTCATTTGATTTCTAAAGAATAGAAGTATAACTAAAATAGAAAGTGCCGAAATCTTTTTCATAAAAATGTAAAGACCATTGTAACTTCGATAGAAAAATTAATACATAGAAATATTTATTCGTTTTATACGTTACATATTTTTTTTCTTGACTGGGGTTTGGTGATTTTTTTCTGTAATCTTTGGAGAAAGTAAGTTTAATAAAATGTATAAATCACCCCGTTTTAATTTTAATCATTATATGAAATATACCTAAAACTTAAGTTCAAAAAGTTAAAAATAAATTTTTTTACATATGTAATTTTATTTTGTTTATTTGAATAAGATTTTCACAGCTAAAGATATTGAAATAGTTCCGTTGCTCCGCTTTATTCTAAAAATTTTATGGTAATGATGCCCAAAAAGCATTCTTCTTTTATTTAAAATTAATATTTATACTAGACTCTCTTTTCTAGGTACAAAACTCAAGAGATTTACTAGATTCAATATTTGTTCTTACTTTTTTTTTATTTGAACCCAATATAGTATTAGCATAGGGGACTTAATCTCGTTGATGAAATTAAATTGGTACTAAAATCTCTATTTAGAATTAAAAAACGCATAGAATTCATAGTTCAATTAAACTAACTAATTTACGGGCTAAGGATTATAAAATTGTTTATTTCGTATTTTTATTATTAATGCATCATTGAAAAGTCAATAAAAAAGTAAGGAGACATAAGATTAAAAAAAAAAAGCAATCTTTTCTTGTGATAAAATCACATATGCTCTGGGACGGAAGGATTCGAACCTCCGAATACCGGGATCAAAACCCGTTGCCTTACCACTTGGCCACGCCCCACTTCTATTCGACACTAATAAACAATAATATTTTTATTAATTATTCGTCAATTCCCGTCCAAATATCTGTGTAGAATCCAGGTTTTTTATTAGGATTTTGACACATTTATATAGAAAATTTAACTTAATTTATTGATCATTACATCGAATTCAATTAAGATATTGTATGAAAGTATGATTTCTTCAATTCTAATGGAAGAATTGAAGGTTTTTTGATTGAGTAAGTTAAAAAAAATAAGGATTTTTTTATCTACTTTGCTTTATTCATTTTTTTTATATAAATAACTCAATCAAAATGCAATTATCTCCAAGAAAAGAATGTCTGTTATGCTTAATATCTTTAGTTTGATCTGTATCTGTCTTAATTATGCCCTTTCTTCGAGTAGTTTTTTCGTTGCCAAATTGCCTGAAGCCTACGCTTTTTTGAGTCCAATCGTTGATTTTATGCCAGTTATACCATTGCTCTTTTTTCTTTTAGCCTTTGTTTGGCAAGCTGCGGTAAGTTTTCGATAATATTTGAATCTTATCCTAGAAAAACAAATT